GATTCCCAAAGTTATTAATAGAAAATCGACCTGGAGGAATCGAAGAATTGCAGATGAATCTACAAAAAGAATTTCATTGTGTCAACCGAAAACTTAACATTACTATCACAAGAATTGCAAAACCTTACGGAAGCCCTAATATTCTTGCAGAATTTATAGCCGGCCAATTAAAAAATAGAGTTTCTTTTCGAAAAGCAATGAAAAAGGCTATTGAATTAACTGAACAAGCAGATACAAAAGGAATTCAAGTACAAATTTCAGGGCGTATCGACGGAAAAGAAATTGCGCGTGTCGAATGGATCAGAGAAGGCAGGGTTCCCCTCCAAACCATTCGAGCTAAAATAGATTATTGTTCTTATACAGTTCGAACTATATATGGAGTTTTAGGGATTAAAATTTGGATATTTATAGACGGGGAATAATAAAACTTTACTTGTCTTTCCCTTCGATCCAGTAATGGAACAAAAAAATAAAAATTCGTTCCTTTTTTATGTTCAATCAAAACAAAACCAAAATGAACAATTCTAATTCTATAAGATTGAATAAAAATCCCTATTGAAATAATAGCTATGCTTAGTGTGCGACTCGTTGGTTTTTTAGGGTTATAGGATTAAAAAAAAAAAAAAAAGACCAGCCTTTTTTTTTTGTATAAACAAATAACTATAGAACTAATAACCAACTCATCACTTCACATTATCTGGATCCAAAAAACCAGTCAAGATATGATATGTTGGTCATATCACTGTAGCAACTGAAATCTTTTTTGCATAAACACAAGAAAAATAAATCTGATTCTAAATTGTGAAGCGAAGAAGAAATATGTGGATAAACGGAAGGGTGAAAGAAGGGGAGAAAAGAAAAAACAAAAACAACGATATAAAATTCCATCCAATATGTAAGGTTTATGAGTCATCTCATAAAAAAGCAATGTAATAAAGCATCAATCAATATGGATTCATAAAAAATAAAACGAATCCGTTCATAGAACAAAAAAAATAAGAGCTTCGAGCCAATAAAGACTAAGAAAATTGGCTCAAGAAAAAATTTCATTATGAGCTCCGTTGTAGAAATCAGACCTAACCATTAAGTAAGAAGCGATGGGAACGATGGAACCTGTGAATCCAAATCTATTGAAAACAGACTCATTGATCGGGATGGCGAAACAAACCAGAGACTAATTCCTTCATCTATTGCGAAAATAAAAGTCATGAGTTAACCCTACAACTAAAATAGCGACGAAAAGAGTCAATATTCGCCCGTGAAAACTTTATCTTCTTGGATTGATAATTTTCGCTCAATCCAATAGGATAAAAAGAAAAACAAAACAAAACAAATATTCGTTAGAACATAATTTAAAAATATAAATATAAAATAGAAATATTAATATGCTTAGTTAGCTAAAAAAGCAAGATATACAAATGAATAATAGACATTTTAAAAATTTTATTATTCGCGAGGAGCTGGATGAGAAGAAACTCTCATGTCCAGTTCTGTAGTAGAGATGGAATTCAGAACCAACCATCAACTATAACCCCAAAAGAACCAGATTCCGTAAACAACATAGAGGAAGAATGAAGGGAATATCTTATCGAGGTAATCATATTTCTTTCGGTAAATACGCTCTTCAGGCACTTGAACCTGCTTGGATCACGTCTAGACAAATAGAAGCAGGTCGACGAGCAATGACACGAAATGCACGCCGCGGTGGAAAAATATGGGTACGTATATTTCCAGACAAACCGGTTACAGTAAGACCCGCAGAAACACGTATGGGTTCGGGGAAAGGATCCCCTGAATATTGGGTAGCTGTTGTTAAACCAGGTCGAATACTTTATGAAATGGGTGGAGTAACAGAAAATATAGCCAGAAGGGCGATTTCAATAGCATCGTCCAAAATGCCTATACGAACTCAATTCATTATTTCGGGATAAAAAAAATAAAAAGAAAAAGGTCTTGGGGATAAAAAAACAATAACAGGTGCCGGTTTCTTTCTTTGGACAAACAATATTTCTTTTTTTTTTCTTCACTCTTTGCTTTGCATTGAAAGAATAGATTCTAAAAAAATGATATGATTCAACCCCAGACCCTTTTGAATGTAGCGGATAACAGCGGGGCTCGAGAATTGATGTGTGTTCGAATCATAGGAGCTAGCAATCGTCGATATGCTCATATCGGTGACGTTATTGTTGCTGTGATCAAAGACGCAGTGCCAAATATGCCCCTAGCAAGATCAGAGGTGGTCAGAGCTGTAATTGTACGTACTTGTAAAGAACTCAAACGTGATAACGGTATGATAATACGATACGATGACAATGCTGCGGTTGTCATTGACCAAGAAGGAAACCCCAAAGGAACTCGAATTTTTGGTGCAATTGCCCGGGAATTGAGACAGTTAAATTTTACTAAAATAGTTTCATTAGCTCCGGAGGTATTGTAAGGTCTTCTAAAATAAGATAATACCATTGGTTATAGTAAAGTATTTGAAAGAAAGATATTAAGA